ATCCTGGGTCGCGAACAGTGATTTGGTTGATGATGAAGAAAGAGAATTCTTGGTTCAGTTCTCCACCTTAACGACCGAAAAAGAAAAAAGGATTGATCAAATTCTATTGAGTCTGACTCATAGTGATCATTTATCAAAGAATGACTCTGGTTATCAAATGATTGAACAACCGGGATCAATTTACTTACGATACTTAGTTGACATTCATAAAAAGTATCTAATGAATTATGAGTTCAATAGATCCTGTTTAGCAGAAAGACGGATATTCCTTGCTCATTATCAGACAATCACTTATTCACAAACCCCGTGTGGGGCTAATCGTTTTCATTTCCCATCTCATGGAAAACCCTTCTCGCTCCGTTTAGCCCTATCCCCTTCTAGGGGTATTTTAGTGATAGGTTCTATAGGAACTGGACGATCCTATTTGGTCAAATACCTAGCGACAAACTCCCATGTTCCTTTCATTACGATATTTCCGAACAACTTTCCGTATTCGTATTACAAGCCTGAAGGTTTTTTTATTGATGATAGTGATAGTGACGATAGTGATTATCGTGACGATATCGATATTGATGATAGTGACGATATTGATGATGACCTTGATCTTGATACGGAGCTGCTAGATATGACGAATGTGCTAACTATGGATATGCCGCCGAGTATATACGGATTTTATATCGATATCACCTTTCGATTCGCATTAGCAAGAGCAATGTCTCCTTGCATAATATGGATTCCAAACATTCATGATCTGTATGTGAATTACAGATCCTTCGGTCTATTACAGAACTATCTCTCCAGAGATTGTGAAAGATATTCCACTAGAAATATTCTTGTTATTGGTTCGACTCATATTCCCCAAAAAGTGGATCCCGCTCTAATAGCTCCGAATAAATTAAATACATGCATTAAGATACGAAGGCTTCTTATTCAACAACAACGAAAGCACTTTTTCATTCTTTCATATACTAAAGGGTTTCACTTGGAAAAGAAAATGTTCCATACTAACGGATTCGGGTCCATAACCATGGGTTCCAATGCACGAGATCTTGCAGCACTTATCAACGAGGCCCTATCCATTAGTATTACACAGAAGAAATCCATTATAGAAACTAATACAATTAGATCAGCTCTTCATAGACAAACTTGGGATTTGCGATCCCAGGTAATATCGGTTCAGGATCATGGGATCCTTTTCTATCAGATAGGAAGGGCTGTTGCACAAAATGTACTTCTAAGTAATTGCCCCGTAGATCCTATATCTATCTATATGAAGAAGAAATCATGTAAAGAAGGGGATTATTATTTGTACAAATGGTACTTCGAACTTGGAACGAGCATGAAGAAATTAACGATACTTCTTTATCTTTTGAATTGTTCTGCCGGATTGGTCGCTCAAGATCTTTGGTCTTCACCCGGACCTGATGAAAATAATTGGATCGCTTCTTATAGATTCGCTGAGAATGATTCTGATCTAGTTCATGGCCTATTAGAACTAGAAGGCGCTCTGTTGGGATCCTCACGGACAGAAAAAGATTGCAGTCAGTTTGATAATAATCGAGTGACATTACTTCTTCGGTCCGAACCAAGGAATCAGTTAGATATGATTCAAAACTATGAAAAATACGAATCGGAGTTTGAAGAAGAGGACATCGACCCGCAACAAATGGAGGAGGATTTATTCGATCACATAGTTTGGGCTCCTAGAATATGGCGCCCTTGGACCAATCTATTTGATTGTATTGAAAGGCCCACTGAATTGGGATTTCCCTATCGGGCCGGATCATTTCGGGGCAAGCGGAGCATTTATCATGAAGAGGATGAGCTTCAAGAGCATGAGGAGGAGTTCTTGCAGAGGGGAACCATGCAGTACCGGACACCAGATAGATTTTCCAAAGAACAAGGCTTTTTTCGAATAAGCCAATTCATTTGGGACCCTGCAGATCCATTCTTTTTCCTATTCAAAGATCAGTCCTTTGTCTCTGTGTTTTCACGTCGAGAATTCTTTGCATATGAAGAGATGTCAAAGGTGCTTATTACTTCCCAAACGGATTCTCCTACATCTATGTATACACGCTGGTTCATCGGGAATAGGCAAGAAAAGTACTGCGAATTGTTGATTCATCGCCAGAAATGGCTTAGAAGCAAGAGTTCATTATCTAATGGATCTTTCCGTTCTAATATTCTATCCGAGAGTTATCAGTATTTATCAAATCTCTTCCTATCTAAGGGAACGCTATTGTATCAAATGACAAAGACAGTGTTGAGAAGGGGATGGCTTTTCCCGGATGAAATGAAACATTTGATTCATGTAACAAGAGAAAGATTTCCCATTCCTTAGCCGTAAAGATATGTGGCCATGAAAAAGGGATTAAGTGGAACAGGATTGGCCGGGTGGTAGAGTCGTGGAAACACTTTTTATTCCATATTTTGGACCTTAGCTCCATGGAACAATATGCTACTGCTGAAACATGGAAGAATTGAAATCTTAGATCAAAAC